TAGAAGAAAAACAAAAATTGCGTTTTCATTATGGTCTTACAGAACGGCAATTACTTAAATATGTTCGTATCGCCGGAAAAGCCAAAGGATCAACGGGTCTGGTTTTACTACAATTACTTGAAATGCGTTTAGATAACATCCTTTTTCGATTGGGTATGGCTTCAACTATTCCTCAAGCCCGCCAATTAGTTAATCATAGACATATTTTAGTTAATGGTCGTATAGTAGATATACCAAGTTATCGTTGCAAACCCCGAGATATTATTACAGCAAGGGATGACCAAAAATCGAGAGCTCTGATTCAAAATTATCTTGATTCATCCCACCATGAAGAATTGCCAAAGCATTTGACTCTTCACGCATTCCAATATAAAGGATTAGTCAATCAAATAATAAATAGTAAATGGGTCGGTTTGAAAATAAATGAATTACTTGTCGTAGAATATTATTCTCGTCAGACTTAAACCTAACTAAAATAACAAACCAAGGGTTCGTACAATTTTTCCCTTTCACTTAAGTTAAGTAAAGGGACACAAGGTAAGGAATTGGATCCGGAGATTTTTATTTTTCTCCCATTCATGTATCATAGATCAGTAGGCAGATCTTTATTCCCTGCCCGTTCTTTCTTTCCTTCCGTATCACAGAAATTAGGAATTGAGAATCTATCTCAAAGAAAGGTCTGAAGCATTGGTGAATTGGGTGAAGATACGGAAAGAGAGGGATTCGAACCCTCGGTAAACAAAAGCCTACATAGCAGTTCCAATGCTACGCCTTGAACCACTCGGCCATCTCTCCTACATAATGATTATGACCGAGAATCCGAGCGAATTGCGAGTTGTTCATATTCGATTGTTAGATGGGTACAGACACTCGAATCCATTCTAGCTATAAAAATAGAAAACTTTTCATCAAAGAAAGGATTTTTTCTTCGAGCCAGGGAGCTGGGAGAAAAAGATAATATAATTTTTTTTTTGAAAAACGGTTAAAAACAATAACAATAAAGATATATCTTGTTTGCCAAGACGGAGACGGCGCTCCTACCTTTTTCTGATATTTTTACCGGATTCAATCAATGAATTGGAACGAATCAACCGATCGGTCTATTTTGTTAGACTATGGTGAATGGATACCTTTAGATCACAATTATCTTTTTATTCGAATTCAATTTCCATAAGAATTTGAAAATTTCTTTCCAATTTTAGGTCGCTTAACAACAACCCCTTAACCCGTAAATCTATTCCAAATTCATAAATCATCCTTTTCGATTTGATTGTATAGTGTATAAGCGTCTACCCGCTATGCACAAAACACAAAATGGAGGGTTATTCTATTTTCATTATAGAAGGATTATTGAAGAATTATTCGATTTTTTTCTTCTTTGGATCTTAATTTCAGAAAAACTTCTCGAATTCTCCTAATCCGCAAGATAAATTCTTTGATTCTTCTACTTTGATCAAATCGGAATAGTTCCTTTCATTCTTATACTACTACATTTATACTACTACATTTGGATGAAATCGAATCGGATTCTAATATTTCTTATTTTTTATCGACCCCTTTCAAAAAGAAAAAATTGGATATGAGTCTGCTTTTATGTTATTTCGTACTGTAAAATTCCTTTACTTGTGGGATCGTTTTCTCACGAGAGTTAATGAAAAGAATTATAGAATGGATTTCTACCTATGCCTAGATCGCGGATAAATGAAAATTTTATTGATAAGACCTTTTCAATTGTGGCCAATATCTTATTACGAATAATTCCGACAACTTCAGGAGAAAAAGAGGCATTTACCTATTATAGAGATGGTGTGGTTTGATTATTTTTTTATTTACCGCTTCGGTCTTAGGAGAAAGACGGAAGATTCGGGATAGAAAAGAACGAAAAAGATTATTGAAAAAATCTACGCTTGTTGAAGGTGAAGTTTCTAGATAAAACAATTCCTTCTGTCGTGTATCCCCGATTAATGCAGCCTCAGATGCTTCAATTGTCGATTCGAGTATTGAGCGAAAGGTTACACCTATGGGTTCTATATTACAGGCCAACCCTACCATACTAGACTAGTACCAATAGGCCGCATAGGGGAAGAGGCGCTACGCCTAGGAATCAACAACACGAAAACTTTGTTTTAAATTACCGCCTTTCCTTATCGGGATCGGGACTAAAAAGAATGGTTGGGATAACAAACATCCATCTCGTTGGTACTTTGGATACCCTTAGAACCATAGAAGACTGTTGAAGTGATTAATTCCGGGAAATTAAAGGGCGTTGAGAACAAAGAAATTGTTGGAGTTTACATTTTTATCTAGTACCAGTATCAACACGCGTGATGTTAAGAAAATATCTTTTGCAGAAAGGTTGGCTAGAGATTTCTTGTAAAAACGTTAGCCCCACTGAATTCATAATGAGAATATTTCAATCTTTTTAGATTCCATGTATTATTTTCATTATGCACATAGGGGAGGAGCCGTATGAGATGAAAATCTCATGTACGTTTCTGGA